CGAATAAAGGGTCGAATTAAGACAGATACCGATCAAACTAAAGGTATTAAGCATAACAGACTTTTTGTTCTTGGAGATAATTGCATTTTGATTGAGTTATTTATATAAGATAAGGAAAAGGAAAGTAAGTAAGGTAAACAAAAAGTCCTTCTTTTTCTTTGAACCCACCCAATCAAAAATCCTCCCTTTCTCAAAGGAGAATCGAAAAAATCATATTTTCATACAATATCTTAATTGAATTCTATGTAATGATCAATAAATTAAGTTGAATTCTATATCTACACATACCAAAAACATAGAAAAATCCGAATACCAATCTAATCTATTCTATAGATATTTGGGCTAGAGTTGACAAACAAACAAAACCAGCAATATACTTTATTAGTATCGCATAGAAATCTAAATGGGGCGTGGCCAAGTGGTAAGGCAACGGGTTTTGGTCCCGCTATTCGGAGGTTCGAATCCTTCCGTCCCAGAACATATGTATTCTCTGACAATATAGATTGCTTTTTTCACAATGTTCTGTTTAAAACTGAAATGTTAGCTGGAATGTGATTGTTGTTTCTGATTTTTTTCTTCGATAAATCTTTTTTTTTTTTTAACTGAATCGAGATGCGAAAGAATCCATATTCCCTATCTCGTATTCTCTACCCCCAAAATTAGCCTAATTAGATTCAATTTTCTTTTTTGTAGATTTCTTGATTTTCCCGCAAGAGGGGGTTTTGGTACTAATGAAATTCACTAAGTCTCTTAATTCTTAATCAATGAGGTAGGCTAAAATAGAAAAAAAAGGAGCAAAAACAGGACTTAATCTGGACTTGTTTGGCTTTGTGCCTAGACAGCTCGCATTTCGTAAAAAAAAAAAGACTTATCTTTTTTCCTAAGATGATCAAAAGCTATTTTTAACTATCCAATTTTCTTGGAATAATGATGTCGAGAGGGGAACTTTCGAAATTTATTCGAAATTTCGAAAGAGAAATAGTTTTAATCATTCCTTAGAAGCTGAATCTTTCTCTCCTATTAAGTCACGTGAAGATGCAGAATCAAAAAGAATTCGTTTATTCGTCTTATTTATTATATAGATTTATTAATTAATATTAGATATAGATTTATTAATTAATATTAGCGATGGGGTCTTACTAAGACTTCTTCAGAAAAATCTTTATTCACCTATATCTATAGTATTATTTATATCTATATACTATAGATATAGAAGATATAGAAAATACTATAGATTATGGTGTTTATACATCAGCCCAACCAATGACTATTCATGATTCCATAATTGAATCAATTCCATACCGGTTCTTAGAGGAATGTTATGGTAAAACTTCGTTTGAAACGATGTGGTAGAAAGCAACGTGCGACTTGAAGGACACGATCCGTTGTGGATTTGTACATCCACCATTTTTTGTAGGAATGAAGGTGCTCTTAGCTCGACATCATTGGTTCTGTTTCACTAGAACCCCTCGTTTTTTGTTGTCTTGGAATGTAAATAGTCCATGATGGAGCTCGAGTAGAAAGTATTAATTTATTTCTCGGGGCAAGGGTCTAGGGTTAATGCCAATTAATAAATAATAATAAATAATAAAAAAATTGAAACAACTTCGTAAATATATCTTAGGTATGGAAATCGAAAGAATCCAATTCGAGCAAGTTTCAAATTACAAAATTTATTGGAATTGATCAAACTTTTTCGATCCAAAGTGTTTCACGAGGGAATCCATCGTCTTGTAGGATTCTTTCATAGAAATCGCAAAAAGGGTATGTTGCTGCCATTTTGAAAGGATTAAAAAGCACCGAAGTAATGTCTAAACCCAATGATTTAAAATAAAATCAAGATAAAGGATCCCAGAACAAGGAAACACCTTTTTAATTGTCTTAATACTTAATAACTGGATCAGACTGAAGAATCCTATTTTAAACGAGACAAACAAAAAAGGAGGAAAGACCGCTCAATAAATGAAATTGCCGAAAGATTTTCCTTTGAACTGTTTGAAAGTTATCCAACTTGAGTTATGAGAGTACGAATGGTTTCTTTTTCATTTTAAGGAAGAACGAAGAAAAAAAGACTTACATCTTTAATTGCTTTGATCATTTTATGGATCCAGTTGTCATTTCTTAGATAGAATTCCATACAGAGACAAAACTTCGAATCAATCATTTTTCTCGAGCCGTACGAGGAGAAAGCTTCCTATACGTTTCTAGGGGGGGTGTTGTTCATCTACATCTATCCCAATGAGCCGTCTATCGAATCGTTGCAATTGATGTTCGATCCCGGAGAGAAGGAAAAGATCTTCAGAAAGTGGGTTTTTATGATCCGATAAAGAATCAAACTTATTTAAATGTTCCTGCTATTTTATATTTCCTTGAAAAAGGGGCTCAACCTACAGAAACTGTTCAGGATATTTTAAAGAAGGCAGAGGTTTTTAAGGAACTTCGTCCTAATCAACCGAAATTCAATTAAGGAAAAAAATTAAGGAAATACAAAAAAATAGAA